AAGAATTGGAAAAAAAAATATCGGATTTTTAATGTATTTCATCAATCTAAGTGGAATAAACAAACTGGATTCCTTGTTGGTTAGTCAAATTCCAACGAAAACCACATAATTGAAAGAAATGAAATGTCCGAATTTGAGATTTATATGATCAATAAACTAAGGTTTTGTTGTTATCGACCATGGAATTCGACAGAAGCAATGAGAAATAGATACGAATAAAGCAGGATTAAGGGGGGAAATAAAAAAATAGTAGAGAAAAGTTATACAAAGTTATATACAAATCACTACCCCCCCTTGGTATTTCTTTAATTGAATTTTGTTTGATTAGGTCGAAGTTCCTTAAAAACTTCTGCCTTCTTTAAAATATCCTGAACAGTTCCTGTAGGTTGAGCACCCTTTTCAAGGAAATATAGAATAGCAGGAACATTTAAATAAGTTTGATTCTTCAGTGGATCATAAAAACCCACTTTTCGAAGATCTTTTCCTTCTCTTCGGGATCGAACATCAATTGCAACGATTCGATAGACGGCTCATTGGGATAGATGTAGATGAACAATACCCCCCCCTAGAAACGTATAGGAAGTTTTCTCCTCGTACGGCTCGAGAAAAAATGATTTGATTCGAAGTTTTGTCTATGTATGGAATTCTAATAAATGACAAATGAGCCTATAAAATCAATTAGACTATGATTTAAGTCTTTTTTTTCTTCTTCCTTCCTGAAAATGAAAAAGAAACCATTCGTACTCATAACTCAAGTTGGATAACTCTCAAATAGCTTAAAGGAAAAAATCTTTAATAAATTTCATTTATTGAGTGGTCTTTACCCCCTTTTGTTTGTCTCGTTTAAAATTCTATTTTGATTCTTCAGTCTGATCCAGTTATTGAGACTATCGAGACAATTAAAAGGGTGTTTCCTTGTTCTGGGATCCTTTATCTTTGTTTTAAATCATTGGGTTTAGACATTACTTCGGTGCTTCTTAATCCTTTCAAAATGGCAGCAACATACCCTTTTTTGTGATTTCTCTTTCTATCAAAGAATCCTACGGACAGTTGATTCCCGCGTGATACACTTTGGATCGAAAACGTTTGATCAATTCCAACAGGTTTTGCTTTTGAATTGGAAACTTGCTCAAATTGGATCCTTTCCATTTCTATCTCGAAGATATATTTACGAAGTTGTTCCAATTTATTGATTGGCATTAACCCTAGATCCTTGCCCCCGAGAAATGAATTAATCCTTTCCACTCGAGCTCCATCGTGGACTATTTACAACCCAACAAAAAGCAAAAAACGAAGGGTTCGAGTGGAACAGAACAAACGATGTCGAGCGAAGAGCACCTTCATTCCTATATAAATATAAAATAGCGGATGTAAAAATCCACAACGGATCTGTCCTTCAAGTCGCACGTTGCTTTCTACCACATCGTTTCAAACGAAGTTTTACCATAACATTCCTCTAATTTGGAACCGGTATGGAATTGATTCAATCATGGAATCATGAATAGTCATTGGTTCAGTTGTACATAGACATCGCGTAATCTAGACTTTTTCTTCTATATATGATATGTGTAAAGATTTTTCTGAAGAAGTCTTAGCAAGACACCATCTTTAACATATATATAAAGAAATAGAAATAGATAAACGAATAAATAAGTTCTTTTTAAGTCTGCTACTTCAAGTGACTCAATAGGATAGATTGACCTATTTCCTACTTTTTGAGTACCAAAGATTCAACTTACAAGGAATCATTCAAAATAGTTATTAAAACTATTTCGAATGGAAAAAGGTTCCTATTTAGACATCATTAAAAGATAAGTCTTTTTTTTTTTTAATTGACCCATCACTGATTTCAAATAGATAAATAGATCACAGAAAAGAAGAAAGAAATCCCATTTTTTTTCATGAGATGGATAAAAAAACTGATGTAAGGTAATATTTGAATCTTTATTCTTTTCATCTGATTGCGAAAATCCAAATCGAAAAAATCGAGAGGGGTTTTCGTATCTATCAGATAGACTAAACAATTGTCACTGTTATAGATATTCTATAATACTTAATTTAACTAATTTGAGTTTAAAAAATTTAAGGGATCCCAAACCTTTTTCACAAAAACCGAAAGACTATTGTCATTGAAATAGAACGATACATATAAGCTAAACATTTCCTCATTTTATATGCATTTTGTTTAACATGGGGTTGAGTAATATTTCAATAATCGAATCTTGTCATAAAGTGAATAAAAGGGATAGGATAAATCACCCCTGCCTCAATCCAATCGTTACATAGATTTCTAATTCTTCATTATAGCCAAACAAAAAAAATACCTAAATAAAATAAAAAAACGAGATTCAAAGAAAATACATCGATTCCATAACATATAAACATATATAAATATGTTATTTGATCATTTGTTAATGAGATTTGGACAGATACAGATATTTAAATTAATACTGATTATCTCCTATCCACTCCCCTATTCTTTCTAGGGGAATGATAGAGCAAAAAAAAGGAATCCTGATCCGGTATGGGAAATGACTTGTCTAGTTACAAAGACAAACAATAAGTCCAAATTTAGTCAAGCTTTAGTCTAACCCACTAAGAGACTTAGTCCTATTGATTGAATTTAATTAGTATCAAGAACTCGCTCTTGTTTCGAATTCAGAGATCTCGAGAAAAATCTAATTACTAATTAGACTCCCTCATTTACGGGATAAATAATAAGAGATAGGGAATATAGATTCTTTTGCATCTCGATTCAAAATACATCCATCGTTGAAAATTCAAATAGATATGGGATGGAAAGTTTTTCCAAGTAACTAACTTCCCTAAATATCAAAGGGAATGAACATATGATGAAAAGCCCACCCAACTTTTTTGAATTCAAACTCTTTTGTTTTGATCCATGTTCTCATCTTACCTGATAAAAAATAGATTCAGGTCCAGATGCGTGTCATTTGAACTCGATTCAGTTCAGTTTGTGAAAAAAGATATGATTCATATAAGATATAAAAGAATCACATTCCATCTAAAATTAGACTTTAAACATAAAGTTGTTCAAGAAAACAATCTTTATTCTAAAATTATAAAAAAATGGATATGGCTCTGGGACGGAAGGATTCGAACCTCCGAATAGCGGGACCAAAACCCGTTGCCTTACCACTTGGCCACGCCCCATTATCAATTTCTAATCTACACTAAGAAACAATAATATTGTTATTGGTTGTTTGTCAACTCCAGTCCAAATATCTATAGAATAGATTATTACTAGGATTTTAATCCATATAGATATAGAATTCAACTTAATTTATTGATCATTACATATAATTCAATTAAGATATTGTATGAAAGTATGATTTCTTCTATTCTCCTTTGAGAATTGGAGGATTTTTGATTGGGTGGGTTCAAAGAAAAAGAAGGATTTTTGTATACCTTACTTCCTTTCTTCCTTTTTCCTTATATCAATAACTCAATCAAAATGCAATTATCTCCAAGAACAAAATGTCTGTTATGCTTAATATCTTTAGTTTGATCTGTATTTGTCTTAATTCTGCCCTTTATTCGAGTAGTTTTTTCTTCGGCAAATTGCCTGAAGCCTATGCTTTTTTGAATCCAATCGTAGATGTTATGCCAGTCATACCTGTGTTTTTTTTTCTCTTAGCCTTTGTTTGGCAAGCTGCTGTAAGTTTTCGATGAGATCCTTAATAATATCCTAGAAGATTCATGATTTCTTCGAGAAAAAATTCTCTAACAATTGATAAAATCAGATAAGTTTTAGAGTCTGAACCCTCGATTCACACATTGAAATTCTTGGATAGTCGCCATAAATCCGGCTTACCCCATTTCCTCCTTTTTTTGACCCTTTTCCAGTGAAAGACCCTAACCCTATATATATTAATTATAATTCTATTAGGGTCTCCCACAATATCGAATTTGGATATGAAAGAAATTTTTGTTAATGAAAAACTCTTATTCCAAATAAATTTCTGACAATTCATTTCTATTTCTAGAAAAACCTCATTTCTTGGTGTCAAAATAGGATATGTGGTAGAAAAATGGAAGATCTATTCTCTTTTTTTTTTTCCAAAAAAAATCATCTTGGAGATTGTGTAATGCTTACTCTGAAACTCTTCGTTTATACCGTAGTGATATTTTTTGTTTCTCTCTTCATCTTTGGATTCCTATCTAATGATCCAGGACGTAATCCTGGACGTGAAGAATAAAATCCAAAGGGTTTTTCCTTGGTTAATTTTCAAATTTTCTTAGGATTTTATCTATTCCACACGTTTAACTAAGATTTCAAAAATTTGAAAAATAAATAAATAAATCAAGTCATCAACGGAACCGGAAAGAGAGGGATTCGAACCCTCGGTACGAATAACTCGTACAACGGATTAGCAATCCGACGCTTTAGTCCACTCAGCCATCTCTCCCAATTGAAAAAGAGAATTACTACCTTACACATAATGTAAGGAGTCTTTCTTTCTCTATTCTATAGAGATATACAAATCAGGAATTTCTTTTAGATTAGATAATTAGATAAAGGAAGGGCTCGAACGAGCCTATAAATAAAAAAAGAAAAATAAAGAAAAAAAAAAAGAAGACATCTTTGTGTTGATTTTGTTCGAAAGGCCCTTCTTATTCTGATGGCCTGGCCTGGTCAGTACCTAGCCGGGCCCCTTTTTTTGTTCCAACGAATTATAGATAAATAATGATTTATTTGATTTGAAAACAAAAATCCTTTTTATTTATTATATTCAATTGAATATAAAATATTCAAGCAACAACAAAAAGAAGAAAGACTATTTACATTCTTTTTATTTTTCTATTTGAATTTTAGTTTCATTTTCGGAACTAAAAAAGAAACTATCGATTTTTCCACAATACATTTTTCTGTTATGATTTTAGTGTTTTTTGTGATCCGTAGCTATCAAAACTTCTTCAGCAAAAGATAAAACTTTAGTTATTTAATTTAAATAAAATGAACCCTCCTTTCAGAATCT